AAACCTTTCGTATAAAATCAAAGAACTAAGATATTCTTTCTATTGAGGAGATCCGTTTTGAGTCATTATCTATATTGAATTCCTGATCAATTGCTTTTTTCTATCTTTTTCTTATACATATTTTTACATATTTTATTATACATAATATATTTATACTATAATAAATATATACCTCTTAGTATAAATATATACCTTTACTTTTATTTTATTTAAATTATTTTATCTAAATATTAAATACTTTGTTTAAGTTTAAATTTTAATAGCTATTTAAAAAATTTCTATTATTTATTAGAATATTTCTAATTTCTATTTTAATAATATAATAATATTTTTTTTTTATTAAAATAGAATAATATAATAAAATAAATAATAATAATAAAGTTAAATAAGATTAAATAAATAAAAATCAAATGAAAAAAGAAAATAAAGAGAAGAAGGTGGATTTTTATCAATCTTTATTTCACGTGTTACATCACATAACAAATTTTCAATTTGGAATTAGGAGAGATGGCTGAGTGGACTAAAGCGGCGGATTGCTAATCCGTTGTACAAATTATTTGTACCGAGGGTTCGAATCCCTCTCTTTCCGCTTTCTCTGATCACTTGGTATTTTAGAATTTGAAAAGATTCTCATCCCTTGATTTTTTCATAGTTAAATGTATGAAACAAATAAGATTATTAAGAATTAATTTATAAAAAAGCAAAAAAAAAACTAGAAATTTTTTATTCCTCACGTCCAGGATTGCGTCCTGGATCATTAGATAAGAATCCAAAGATAAAAAGGGAAACAAAGAATATCACTACTGTGTAAACAAAGAGTTTGAGAGTAAGCATTACACAATCTCCAAGATCATTTTTTTTTTTTGAAAAAGGGGAATAGATTGCCTATTTTTTACCACATATACCATTTTTTTTGTTTTGACACCCCAAAAAATGAAAAATAAAACGAATTTATTTGTAATAAGATTTTGATTCATTCGTTACCCTAAATTTCTTGTCATATCAATAATTAGGTATTATGGAGTACCTAATAGTCCATACTCACCGGAAGGTCAGAACGGGGAAAAGGCTGATCCAAATTCATCGCTGCGGTTATTCATTCAATATACAAGAATTTCTATTTTTGAATCGAGGGTTCGTAATGTAAGACTTATCTGATCTTATCAATTTTTAGAATTTTTTTATCAAATACATCATCAATTTAGCAGAGTATTAAAGATTTCATCGAAAACTTACAGCGGCTTGCCAAACAAAGGCTAAGAGAAAAAAGAGTAGAGGTATGACAGGCATAACATCTACGATTGGATTGAAAATGGCATAAGCTTCGGGCAATTTGGCGAAGAAAAAACTACTCGAATAAAGGACAGAATTAAGACAGATACCGATTAAACTAAAGATATTAAGCATAACAAGCATTTCGTTCTTGTGGATTAGATAATTTTGAGTTATTTTTATAAGGGAAAAATAAAAAAGGCAGATCAAGAAATCCTTCTTTTTCTTCGGTTCGGACTTTCCCAAATAAAAAATCCCTCCCCCCATTATCATTCTAAAATGAGAATATAAGGAATTCAACTTTCATACAATATCTTAATTGAATTCTATGTAATGATCAATGAATTTTTTTGATTCTATATCTACATGTCTTGAATCCTAGCAACAAAATATCCCATATGTTTTTGTGTATTTGGGTTGGGATTGACGAATAACCAATACCAATATTAGTGTTGATTAATATCGAATAGAAATCAAAATGGGGCGTGGCCAAGCGGTAAGGCAGCGGGTTTTGGTCCCGTTATTCGGAGGTTCGAATCCTTCCGTCCCAGATCGTTTTTCATGAAACGAAAGATGGGATCACACTGCATTCCACATGAAACAATAATTTGTTAAAGGGAAAAATCTTTTCTTATTAATTTTCAGAATGGTTCTAAGAATCATATCTGAGAATTCGTTTGGTTTCTCACAAACGGAATCAAGTGTCAAATGTGGGTAAAATTGAATATCTTTATTTTCATTCAATTCATATGATAGAATATGGGGTTAAATTAAATAAATTTGATCCTTGCTGACCCTTATCCGGATAAATACTTATTTATCCGTAGATAGAAATATTATATACCGGTTGAACCAATGACTATTCATGATTTTATATTGAATCAATTCCATACCGCTTTAAAATTTAAATTAGAGGAATGTTATGGTAAAACTTCGTTTGAAACGATGTGGTAGAAAGCAACGTGCGACTTGAAGGACATGGTCGGCTGTGGATTTTTACATCCGCCATCTTCTATAGTAATGAAGATGCTCTTGGCTCGACATAGTTTGTTCTGTTCTGCCCGGAACCTAATTTGTGTTGGGTTATAAGTAAATAGTACATGATGAAGCTCGAGAAGAAAGGATTGATTCATTTTTCAAGGGAAAGAATCTAGGGTTAGTGAAAATCAATAAGTTAGACCAACTCTGTAAGTATATCCTCACTATATATAAATTATAAATCGAAAGGTTCAAATTCAGAACAAGTTTGAAAAGTCAAATTTTTCGAAATTGGTAAAACTATTTCGATGAAAAGTGTATCACAAGGGAATCAATCATTCGTATTCTATTTATATAGAAAGAAATAACAAAAAAAGGTATGTTGCTGCCATTTTGAAAGGAATAAGGATCCCCGAGGTAATGTCTAAACCCAATGATTTCACAAAGCAAGGATAAAGGATTCCGAAACAAGGAAACACTATTTTCAATTGTCTCAACAATTGGATCAGACTGAGGAATAAAAATAGATTCGAAATGAGACAAACAAAAGAGTTTAGAGACGGCTCAATAAATGTCTAAGGATTTTCTTGTCAGAATTACCCAACTTGAGTTATGAGTATGAATGAGATTTCTTCCTTTTTCTGTAAGTAAGAAGAAAAAAGTACTCAATTCAAATTATAGTAAAATTCATTATTTTATGGATCCACTTGCTATTATATACAGAAATTGGAATCATTTTTCTCGAGCCGTATGAGGAAAAAACCTCCTATACGTTTCTAGGGGGGGCATTGTTTATTTACATCTATCCCAATGAGCCATCTATCGAATCGTTGCAATTGATGTTCGATTCCGAAGAGAAGGAAGAGATCTTCGAAAAGTAGGTTTTTATGATCCGATAAAGAATCAAACTTATTTAAATGTTCCTGCTATTCTATATTTCCTTGAAAAAGGTGCTCAACCTACAGGAACTGTTTATGATATTTTAAAGAAGGCAGAATTCTTTAAAGAAAGAACTTTGAGTTAATTAAAGGAAAAAACAAAATTATTAAATAAATAAAATAAAGTAGGGAAGGGTAACTAGTATCTATCCTTGTGTAATTATTTCTATTTACACACCATTTTCCTTTTTCTTGCTTTATTCATATTTTGGTGGGGGAATTTAATTTAACAACAAACAAGGGGTTAAGCTTGCTTATCGTACTTTTATTGATTGAATAAACCGGGGATTTTTTATTTACCTTTTCCTTAATTTTTCCCATTCCAATTTCTTATTTATGTTGTGCCAATCCAACACAAGTCTTTATTTTATTTACTTGATTTACTTTCTCAACATTGCTTTTATATTGACAATGGTGTATCGAACAAATATAATTCGATCGTAGATAAATAGGGCTGTTTATCCCCACCCCATATTGGTTTTTTTGTTTCCTTCACTCAAATGATGGGTTTGCTTTGCTGCATTTACTCTCATACAAGATGTATTTTCTTAGGGAAAATCAAAAAAGAATTTGATAAAAAATGGGTGGTCTGTCATAATTTTTACATTTCGATTAGGAATATTTTTAATCCGATCTGCTAATTTTGGTATTTTGTGTTTCTAATTGATCAGAAAATCCTTCTTTTCGATGTGTTGCTAGTTCAATGTTTTGATAGGGTCGTGCAGTGCAATTCAATTGATTTTTATATTTCGATCATATCTACATATCCTATTTATCCGGGTTGCTAACTCAACGGTAGAGTACTCGGCTTTTAAGTGCGACTATGATCTTTTACACATTTGGATGAAGCAACGAATTCGTCCAGACTATTGGTATAGTCTATAAGACCACGACTGATCCTCAAGGGTAATGAATGGAAAAAACAGCATGTCGTAATAAAATCAATTTATTATTTTATTAGATTTTCTATTTTATTAATTTATTTAATTTGAAATGAAAGTCAAAGTTAAAGTAGAACTTTGAGTTTATCCTTACCGAATCATTACAGTTCCAAAAGATTGTTTTGATTTTTGGAAGGGGACAAAAGAAATTCACATTTACAGTTGGGTCTAGTGAATAAATGGATAGAGCTCTATGGCTCCAATTCTGGTAAAATAAAAAGCAACGAGCTTATGTTCTTAATTGGAATGATTACCCGATCTAATTAGATGTTAAAAATGAATTAGTGCCTAATGCGGGAAAGAGTGGGTTCTCCTGTGAGTGAACCATTGATTTTTTCTTTTTTTTTTCAGAATCCTAATTATTCTTTATTATGGATTGTAGACGGATGTGTAGAAGAAACAGTATATTGATAAAGAGAATTTATTCCAAAGTCAAAAGAGCGATTGGGTTGCAAAAATAAAGGATTTTTTCTCCTGTTGTAATTATAACGAACATAAACCAATTGGATAGAAAAGGAAGGTAAAAAGATCTGTTGATTGGACTCCCTCTTTCTTTTCCGGGGTATATATTTTTTTCTTACTATACTATATACATAATACAATACATAATACCCTGTTCTGACCATATTGCACTATGTATGTATCATTTGATAAACCAAGAAAAACCTCCTGCCTCTGGCTCAAGTAGAAATGTAAATGGAAGAATTACAAGGATATTTAGAAAAAGATAGATCTCGGCAACAACACTTCCTATATCCGTTTCTTTTTCAGGAGTATATTTATGCGTTTGCTCATGATCATGGTTTAAACAATTCGATTTTTTACGAACCCATGGAAATTTTTGGTTATGACAATAAATCTAGTTCAGTAC